AAGTAAGGTATACGAAGGAAAAGCCTATTTGACAATGAAAGTGACCAAAGATATTCATTTTTCAAAAAACTTTAGCTTGTACACAAATACAGCAGGCCTTTCCTAAATCCATGTGAATTCCTCTTCGTAGTTTTGCATTTCACCAGGCCCGTGAAATGAGTTGACTTCCAAAATTCAATAAGATTGGGGATATCAAAAGAAAGGGAGTCTCACTAATTCTTTTATTGTGGATATGAATATGTAATTCGCCTCCGAAGATTAATGACGAAAGGTTGGTTTGTTTATCTGCAATTGCAAAAATCAATATCTATTGGATCCATTGATATGCGTTTTTTCTTTCATCTGCTTAAACGATTGCCGTGAGTAAACTTATAGGAATAATTGGATTTCATTTAGTTACAAGCAAGAAATAATAATGAAGAAATGCAAATTATACAATTTTTTTTTTGCATTTTTCATTTTTATAGGGCTATACGGACTCGAACCGTAGACCTTCTCGGTAAAACAGATCAAACTTATTATTATTAAAATGATCTGAACTGTTTCAAAGACCCAACATGCATTTTTTTTTTGCATTGGGCTCCTTCATTAACTGATCTAAATATCAGTTAGTCTGCCATTTTTTTTCTTGACAGAAAAAAAGATAAGGAAATGGCTCCATGTGCTCTGATTCATTATTTGGGAGCATTACCAAAGTGTTTCAAAGGTGGGATTATCTTGACGTAGGTCTGTCTCTGGCCTAGATCAACCTAAGTTAAATGAAGTCTCTATCGTTCTGCTTAAAAATCAAATATGAAACTTCATACACCTTAAAGTTCATATGACGAAAAGAGATTTTTTTGAGGTCCTTATACTCATTATGCCTAGCATTGAATAGACTGGGTATTCACCTTATCAAGATCTCAAATCAATGATGGGGTCTGTTTGGCACCTCCTAAATGGGTGTCCAAATTGGACCGAACCTTTGTCAGGCTATGGTTCCCTCAAAGTTATGGAGTAAGACATCGATTTCTCAACAAGATCAATTTTTCTGATTGTATGATGAACTCCCTTGAAAAACATTGGCGCGCGTGTAAACGAGTTGCTCTACCAACTGAGCTATAGCCCTTAGTGCTTGTGATACATATTTTATCATGTAGGTAAATTCTTGTCAAGAGAAATATTCCATGATCCAACATCAAGAATCTTTGATCTCTTTGAGTGGTATTCCTTAGATTAGTATTGCTTATAAGTAATATGATATTTATAATCCATCGACAGGATGGGTTTCATTTGGTTCTCTTTGGGATGATAAATGACCTACTTAACTCAGTGGTTAGAGTACTGCTTTCATACGGCGGGAGTCATTGGTTCAAATCCAATAGTAGGTAAAACTTATTAGATACCAGAGTCAATGGTATCTAATAAGGTTTACAACCCACCTTTAGTGATATTTATTTTTTGATTTTGTATCTTTTCTATTTCATTTTTTAATTTGAATTTTTGCATCAGAATTGGATTCTGTTTGATTGTATTTGATTGTATTCACCCGACAGAATCTAAATAGGATTAGAAAGAGAACTTCTTTTTATTATTCGAACGTACCAACTAGTTATGAAATCGGATTGCTAGCCTCCACCCGTGTTCTAGCTCGTCGGAGAGCTAGATTTGCCTCAATTTTTTGTCTCCTTCCTTCAGCCTTTTTCACATTAGCTTCCGCTATTTCAAGAGTTTGCTGAGCTTCTTGTGGATTAATGTCACTACCCTTCTCCGCATCATTTACTAAAACAGTGATCTCATTATTTCCTATTCTAGCAAAACCACCCATCAGAGCCATCGTTAACCATTGGTCGTTAAGGCGTATTCTCAAAATCCCTATATCTACAGCTGTGGCAATAGGGGCGTGATTTGGTAATATGCCAATTTGACCACTATTAGTAGATAAAACAATTTCTTCCACTTCTGAATCCCAAACAATTCGATTAGGGGTCAGTACACTAAGATTTAAGGTCATTTCTTCAAATTGCTCTCCATTTCTAAGTTCATAGCCTTCGCGGTAGCTTCATCGATAGTACCTACCAAATAAAAGGCCTGTTCAGGAAGACCATCTAATTCTCCGGAAAGGATCAATTGAAATCCTCGAATTGTTTCTGCTAGACCAACATATTTCCCTGGAGAACCGGTAAATACTTCTGCTACGAAAAAGGGTTGTGATAAGAAACGCTCAATTTTTCGCGCTCTTGCTACGAGTAAACGATCCTCTTCGGATAATTCGTCCAATCCAAGGATAGCTATAATGTCCTGAAGTTCTTTGTAACGTTGTAAAGTTTGCTTAACTCTTTGGGCGGTTTCGTAATGTTCCTCACCAACGATCCGAGGTTGAAGCATGGTTGACGTTGAATCTAAAGGATCTACTGCTGGATAAATACCTTTGGCAGCCAATCCTCTTGATAGTACGGTAGTAGCATCTAAATGTGCAAATGTCGTAGCAGGAGCAGGGTCGGTCAAATCGTCTGCGGGT